ACAAACCTGGAATCCGTTTACTGTCGTGCAGCTGCTGCTCAAGCAGGTAAAGTCTATTTTCTATTTGGAAATCCTGTAGGAGAATAGCCAAGGTCAAAGGGTTATCTGATGATCAGTTGTTGAGTCGATTCCCATTGGGAAGACTGGGCTTTAAGGATGAGGGGGCATAGCGAGTCAACTTGGGCCATAGGGTACCCTGGGACCACTGCTCTCCATAGGAGTGTACAAATGTCATTAATGACTTCAAACTTGACAACTCCAGCGGAAAAGCACGATTTAGAATTGGCAAGTTCCTTCTTACGACCTAAACTCCGAAAAGACTGATAGAGTTGAGGCGACGACTGGAGCTTTGAGAAAATCCTCGAAGGAAAGATCAGGCGCCACAGCAACGGTATAAGACCACCGAATGTACTTAAGCCACTGTGACATCCAAGCTCAACCCAAGGTATACTCAGATAGGTACTCAAAGACCTCACTCTAATATAATATTAGTTAACTTTTTAAAGTGTAAGTAATTTAAGATTCCCTTAAAGATTGCATTGTTGCGAGAAACCGTTCTTTGTTGGTGGAATTTGTCTCGTCCGAATGAATCTTCAGAGGTGGAGGAAATCCCTTCCTTTGAAGCTCTAAATTCAGGCCGCCATTTACTTATAGTTACGTAGTGACCTTGAAGAACCCAAGGGCCCTCATCAAGGACTTTATTATAATCAGCCTTTGTTCTAAATCGAGCAATGAAGAAGTCTTGTTCCAAATCAGTCAGTTCAAAGTCTTTTTGCAGCCTCCACAGTTCTTTAAGTTTTGGGTATAAGACTTTTCAACTCACCGATTTTCCTAACACCTTCAGGATGAGACTCTTCCTCCAAGGCTTCAAATTTCTCTTTTTCTTCTGGTGTAAACATGACCCGAGGGAATTTGGAGGAGATGTCCTCAAAGTTCTTATTCAGATCTGAACCTGGGCCTTCAATGCCAATCATCAAATCCTCTTCATCATCTGAACCTTCATAGAAAGGATCGGCCAAGGTTTCAGCTCTCCCGTAGGGAAGGAAAGAGTTTATTGATGGAACCACTGCTGCTCCAGAAAAGTAGATAGAGTGCTCCGGCTTCGATTTCTCGTCAAAAGTAGGCCAATGGATCAGTCAAGGTTTCAAAGCCAAATCCTGCATATTTTGAGTGGCTCTGCAAAGATCCGCTGCTGGTCACTTGACTGCTAAACCGACGATGTTGGAACATAATGCTTGGCAGGCGAAGTCGTGGAATGAAACTGACAAAAGAGAAAAGAAATAGCTCAGAGCGCTGCGTCCCTTCCGAGACCGAGGATAGGAAGAGTTTCTTCTTTCTTTTATAGAAAAAAGAGGCGAAGCCGAGAAAGCAGCGTGTACGGTACGGGTTTCGGTAGTGATCTACTTGATCTGGTAAGGTTAGGTTAGTGGTAAGTGAATCTCGACAGGTTGAAAAGCTTCAAGCTTACAAAACAAGACCTAAGGAGCCCTTGAGTTCTACGCCGGTAATGGGAAGAATCCTTCGGTGTCTGTTTACTTTGTTCGCAGCTAAGGCATCCTATGAAAGTCAAAAGCTAGAGTTACTGCGCTCGATGTCTCATGTCTTTTTTACATGCCTTTAAGGGATGCCATGTAGAGTGAGAGGAAACAAGGACACCAAGAGAGACAAAATGACCGAGAACGCCCAACCTGCGGACCGCGGACAGGATTCGCAAGACAAGAGAGTCAACTACCAGACTAGAGCATGACCTCTAGGTGTAAGCGCATGAGAGTGGCTTTCTATAACTCTATAACTAGAAGCTTACATCATCTGCTTCATAGGAACACCCGTGACGCTTTGCTTTCTTTTCCTCCGGTCGTAGATCAGGTGAGTCTAACTCCTCTTCCTTCTATAAGGGGTAGGCCTTGCAAAAAGGCATAAATGGAGTCATTTTCTAGCCGGGTATCCCGATCGAGTATATGTCCAAGAAGGGCTCTCTTCCTTCCCGTTGGTAGATGTAAAAGAGAAAGAAGTTCAAAAGAAGAGGGTCAGGGGTGAGTTAATTACATCGAACCTCACCCGAAGGCGAGCGAGTGAATGCTTTTCCTCCGTGACTTATGCGTAACCTGTGGCTTTCTCTGTACTTCAGGGTTCCAAACCTCCCCCTGAACCGTCTTCTGCAGATCAACCTTTGTGCTTCGTCTTAGCCCAAGCTCAACTTCTTGTGTCATCTCTTCCCTAAATCTTCCGATTCTAGTAAATAAGATATTGTTTCATAGAATGGGTTGTTCTTTCTCTTTCAAGTAAAAGCTTTATTAACTCTTTACCGAAAGCGAAACTGGCCTTTAACAAGCGAGGCAAGGTCACACCACCGATACATCTAAAGGCTTGGTCTGACTAGTTAGCAAGGGCACCGGTGGTAGAGATAGCGGCATAGGCAGCAGCGGTTGTTTAACCGACCGATCAAGTTTTTTACCTCGAAACAGAGATTTATACACTTGCTCCTAGTCTGAATACAAGGAGAAGAAAGAACTAACGGAACAAAGACTTCCACAAGACTAAGGAAAGAAACCCTTTTCTCGATAACGCTGGGCCAAGTAGCGACACTTCACCCAGATTCGATCATCACGTCAACTTGCTTTATTCAACAAAGTGATCAAGCTTCTTAGCCACCGGGCACTCACTAGCTATGGGTCTGGTCTCGCGGAAGACCAATGGGGGTCCAAAAAAGGGAGATCCTCTTCTTCGGCTACACCAACTAATGTATTAGATTGCGTTCCCTCCGGGAACTTTCTCCATTTCGTCGGTACTGGTAAGAACAGATCTTGACCTCGTTATTGGACTGATCCTTTGGTGGGGAACGAAGTAGATTGGTACTTTCTCAAAGGAGGAGACAGGTTAGAATACGCTCGACTTACAAGGAGAGGAAAGAAGACCAACAGGGTTCAGAGAGGAGCGAAATAGAGAGAGTTCTTAGGCCGGAGAGAGGTCTAGAAAATTCCAACTAAAGTGGAGATTCTATTCCCCCTGCATTATAAAAGAAAAGCTGATGCAGTTAATTTGTTAGCGGCATGATCCCTTGACTTGATCAACAATTTCATTATGAAAGAAGACATTATGAAATACCTCCTGGATCTCTCTACAACTGTTATTTTACCAGCAGCCGTATGGATAGTAGCATCTTCTCGTATTTTTACACGGCTAAGAATCTTTTCGCCTTCGAACTACCAAGAAGGGGTACGCGAAACCGTTTGTGACGCCACCGTTGAAAACATTTGTCAGCTGCTCCAACAGCTTTTTCCACAATATGGTCTGACCGTTCCTATTAGAAGTGCATCATTGGAAACGATTGTGTGGAACTTAACGGAAGCACCTGATCGCTTAACTGCCCTTTCGACGATGTACCAAAGTTTAGTCGAAAACGGAATACAAAGCCCGTTTTTCGGGCAGGTAGTTCAGGCAGTTCTTGCACTAATAGGAGGCGGTGGCTGATCCGTAGGCGCGGTGGGGGGTTGACAGCCAGAAGGAAGTGGGCGAATAGATCTGGTTTCAAGCTATGCGGGTTCAGGGCTCGCCCACGAATACCTGATTTGTTGTTTAAGATTTCATAGATCCTATAAAGTAAAAACGAGAAAAGGCGTAACGCAATAAGCTAAAGCTTACCTAAGGCAAGGCGCCAGCCACCTCTCTTCCGCCTACACTTCTCTTAGGAAAAAGGCCGGAAACCGGGTAAGAAGAGAATCTCTCACCTTACACTTTGACTATTCCTAATGGATTCTTAGGGGTACCTAGTACTTATTCGATTAGTCTTTTAAAGAAGAATTACCGTATGTCCTGTCAAGTCAATAGTGGCTGGCTTTTCATCAGCCGTTGCGCGCTAGCGCGCTTCTCTTTTTCATTTTCAGCAGGCTTCTTCAAATTGGGCGATGAGTTGATTGGAGACGCTAGTCATACCACCGCGGTTAGTAAGAGACTTGGTGGTAACAACATTCTTCTTCCTCAACTGAATCTTGTTTTGTCTCGTAGAGGAACGAGGTTTCTTTCTTCGGTAAGCTGGCCATATAACAATTTGTGTCTGGGATCTTAGCTTGCCTAGGGAGGTCTAACTCTTCCCCATCTGGCCTCGACCCTGAACAAAACATAGCAACGGTTTTCTTCGCCAGGATGCTGTTTCCAACGAACAAACTCATACATAGCACTCCAGGTTTCAATACAAGCGTATCTTTTTTCTATCTCTTTTTTAGTCCTTTCACCGCCGCGGGCTTAGGAGTGAGACTCGAAAATAAAGGTTCCCCACAGTAACTTAGTGAAATGCTTGAAAAGACGGGTCGGTGGAAGGCCGCCCCATCCTCGGCCACTGGTCCACACATCTCCCACTTGTTCTTTGCTGATGATCTCCTACTTTTCGGGGCTACCTTTGCTCAAGCTTTAGAGTAGATACCGGAACCTTAATATGGGAGAGAAAAATGAACTCTTTAACTGACAAATGGTAAATTCCTAAGAAAGTTTACAGCTACAACGCACATATCGGCAAAGGCAGGGGGTCCGCGCCTGATTCAACTCACCATTATTAGGCCTTCTTTGTCTTCGCATTACCCTAGTTCCTTAATCAAAATAGTCATAGGAGAAGCTGAGCTAGCTAACCTAAGTCCGTAGCTAAAGTTCTCAAACAAGAGTTCCATTCCCCTTACTCGTATTGCAGGCTAATCCCGTTACTAGTAGTTCCGGTTAGCCCACTTGCCCGAGCACACTCTCAACTTTGTAGATGCGCCAATCCCGCCGTCCCTCTTCCAAAGAAGCCTTTATTCCTTCAGCTCCATAATATGTCGTCATCTCCGACCGTGAACCCGCTTTCTTTACTTAATTTCCAACTCCAGAAATTCGACCTGTGTCCTTCCCCTGTCAATTTTTTCAGTTTAAGTTAAGCCACCCCTAACAAAGTTAGTTGGGCTTCGGATCTCCTTCGATTCCCTGAAAAACGGGAAATCCTCAAATCCGCCGATATATATCCTGCCATTCATACTAGTCTGAAATAGAATATGACTAAGGACCCTGGTACACTTCCATTCCTTCTGTCCCGATGGTCGACCGATACCCATACCTTCATCATGTCTTGAGGCGAACCCTACGCTTTCAGACGTTCATGTTCTCCTGGGTCTCCCCAACTTAGGTGATTATGCTGCAGACTTGCCGCAAGAGCTTGGCCGTTTACTTCCAATGTTTGTGTGTTGGGAATTGTGGAAGATGCGGAACAATGTTCTTTTTGATAATCAAGCTCCATCTGCTGGTTATGTCATTCGGCAGGTTATGAACTTATTCAATGGAGTTTCAAGCCCCGTAGCTGGTAAGGCTATTGAGAAGGCTAATGTAATACTCGTGTAGGAGTGTCCCATAGTCCAGAGAAAGTAGGAGTGGGATAAAGATAAAGCGGTATTACAGAAGAGGCTTTAGAAGGTCTTCAAAAGACTCAATTTAACCCAAGAGGAATGGACGAAGATAGAAGCAAGACGGAGCATTCCCTCGGGCTAGGTTCAGTTCCTACCTTCCGACTCCACAACACAATGTTCAGGCGTGCCTTCTTTTCTTGACTTGGCTACTTCAAAAAGCAGGTGATTGGATGATTCCACATTACCGTGGAATATGTAGCATTTCGATGCCCGCCTTAACCTTTTCATTAGTGAGCACTCTGCTATGGAGTACTTTTCCATCCATTTCTCTTTCCTTAAATTAGCCCACTCCCTTTTCTATCTCCTAGCAGCCAACTAGAGTTGGCCATATCTTTCTTTTTTACTGTGAAAATCATTCCCGGCCGTAGCACGGGCAAATCTATCTTCAACGGGTGCCCCGACTGCTTATTTCCTAGGAGCTATTCCTACCATTATCCCACGTTCCTTGTCTTTACCGCTCTAGCAACTGCCATTAATTCCTTGTCCACTTTTCATGCATTTAGGACTCTTTCTAAAGAAGAAGAAAGCTCCAACCTCTGTGCACCCTGAGAATAAGCAACTCGCTATAAGGAATAGTCTTGACGTAAGGAATAGAAGGAAGGTTCTTTGCGAGAGTAGTTTCTCTCGGGGGTGAGGAAGATAAGATGAGTCTCTAACAACAGAGGCCAAAGTGTCCTCTCAAAAGAACTTCAAGTGCGGCATTCATCTGACCATGTACTAAAGAAGGTTGTTCTTGGTCTTTCTTTCGTAGGCCTATTTTATGTAAGCTGAAGTCCTGTTAAAGCGCACCTCTGGATTAAGTTAAGGCTCAGTCAAAACTCTCGCTAATAAGGCTAACGAAGGCTTTCCATTCGAAGGAATCTCCCGTCCTTCCTTTAGAAAGATTAGAAAGACGATAGCGATTCCCTTTCAGCGTTTTCTAGTAAACTCTTCCTTAGCGGCCTTCAAAGGAATGGTCGGAACTCTGATCCTGATTAGATAGTTTCCATTCTTCTCCTCTTTTTCTTTTGGCTTGGGGCACTGTTAGGCTCATCTCTCTGAGTTCAACCGCTCGAACTCCTCCCAGGCGAATCCATAATGATTGTGGCTGGACTCCTCTATTCATCTATCAATCTTGTTTATGAATGTTATGATGGCCAGGCATAGCCGGAAGTCTTTCATAGGCTGCTCTCTCTGAGTAACTAAGGAAGTCGGGGATGAACGAGACAGAGTTTTTCCAAATATGAGTGAAAATACCTGTGAGCGCCGCAGCAGCCCGAATATAGACCGACCGAGACTCTTGAGTATATTGACCACGGAACGGAAACGATGTTACTCCAACATCTAACTCCCCGCGTGTAGGATAAATCACAGGGGAAGGCCAGAAGTAAACAAACAGCGGTAGAATACATTTATGCGCCCATTCTTTCATAGCTGGAAAAGAGACGTGCAAGACGAACACTTTTACTGGTGTCGGTGGGCACGCCTCTGATAAGGGCTCGATCCCATAGAGTGAGAATAAATCCCCATCGAACCTATAGAATGGAGACCATATCTTCTTCCTTTGTTGATAAGGATTTATTTTTTCCCTTATCTTACGATGCCTGTGCTGTAATATATGCCTTATGAGGCTGAGTTCCCTTCTTAATTTATTCATCGGAGTCTCTAATGTAGCAGGAATGCTACCGATAGTTGCTTCCCTAACAAGAGATTTGACCCTCATCTCTGGAACTCTGGGCTTCTTCGACAATAGCGGATTCTCCTTTATTAGCCAGTCTGGTTCACTTGCATCCTATTCAGTCTTTTAAATGAAGGAAGCCAAACAGACTTATGAAGAGAAGCACGCCTGGCGCTTTCAAGAAGAGTTTTTCTTAGATACCGAATCAACTGTCTTAGACTTGACTACAGAGATCGAACTCTCTGGATCTAAACTTTAGCGAAAGCTTGCTAGTGTATGGAAGCTCTCGGCTACTGAGAGGACTAAAGAAAGAATACCGTAGCTAACAAGAAAATAGATTCCAATCTCTGTACTTAAGTAACCGAACTCGGAAGTTATGCTATGAGCTAGCGAAGCGGTAGTGGCGGAGTGGTCCTC